AGACGTTCTTCGAACCAATCATAAACTTTATTGAGATAGGTAAACCAAAGGAACTCCCCCTCCAAGAACTGTATATGAGACTTTCATCTCATACAGCTCAAACAAAAAAAGACCCAAATACTAATTGAAACAAATCTGGAATAGAAAGTTTGAAACTACTTTCTCCTTTAATATTATTTCAAGATACGAAAGAGTAAAAAAAAAATACGAAAACTCTTCTTTGTAGTTAAATGCCAAAAAATCAAATAGGCTCATTCGTCTTTATGTTGTGTTAATCCTTACAGGCCTCTTGAATCCTCTATATTACCTATATTTCTTGCCTTTTGTTATTTGGTATTTTGTATGGAATGTGGCTTTACTCTCGTTTTTTTATTATTCATAGGAATTCTCTTGTTAAGATCCTACTAATTAATTGAAACCTCAGATTCATACTAGAACCACGATGATTCAATAAAATATTCAAAATCCAAAGTTCACTGAGTAAGAACCATTGGATCATCACTTTTTCAATGAATAAAATAAAAAAATGACTATAAAAATAGAAAATACAAAGAAACCTTCGGTCTTTGATCATTGAAAAAAAGAAAAATTTTTCGATTCATACGGTGTTTATAAGATATAACGTTTTGGAGTCCGGATACGAGGTCTGAGTATTAAGTATGAATCATAGTTTCCAATCCTTCGTGATCTATTTCATATTCATATATTTCGTGCTCCAGATACTCGAATGAATATCCGACGCGGTAAAACCATCTTTATAAAGATGACAGACATATTCTCTATACTATCCATAGGATCAATTCTAACAAGTCACACACTCATATTCCGGAAATACAATACAGAAAGAAAAAAATTTCGCGTTCAAACTACCAAAACCGAATAGGATAAAAATCTGAAACCCCCACGCTTCACTTCACTTTTTGTATTGAAAAGCCGGGGCTTCATGATTCTTGTGAGTCTAATTCATTGAAATTCCATCCAGTAAAACGGAAGAATTATAAATTTCCAAAATAATAGATAGAAATACCGCAAATAGAGCCATTGCAACACCCATCAAAGGGGTCGTTCCCCATCCAGGAGCTACTTTACCATATTCGGAATTCAATGGTTTCAATAAATCACCTACAGTAGTTCGTCTTGGACCAGATTTCGAACTACCCTCAACAGTTTGTGTAGCCATTAATCTTATTTTGTATTCATTGAGAGCTGTTGACTTTGTATACCATTCCGTTGTAAATAAACGATTTTAGTATAGATCCATTGTGGTCTTGAAATTCTATAATAATGGAAACAGCAACCCTAGTCGCCATCTCTATATCTGGGTTACTTGTAAGTTTTACCGGGTACGCCCTATATACTGCCTTTGGGCAACCCTCTCAACAACTAAGAGATCCATTCGAGGAACACGGGGACTAGTTGAAGTAATCAGCCTCCCAATATTGGGAGGCTGATTACTTTAATTAAGATGATGAAAAATCATTTCATTTTTTAGTTGGAACTTTTGGCGGTTCCCGAAAAAAGATAGCAAAAAAAATTATCCCTAAAGTCGATACTAAGAGGAATGTATAAACCAATGCTTCCATAAATTTGATCGCGGTTTACAATTATAGCTTCCATACCTGTTTTGTTTAGTTGGGATTATCCCCCACAATAAAGAAAGAAGAACAGTCAAAGAAAAGGCAGCAACTTTAATTAAGATTTCTTCAGTACCCTACTACCTATTATTTAAAATTTCAAACAGAAAATCGAAGCGAAAAACCACCGCAATGTTACATCAGACTGCTTGTCTTCTTGTAGTTGGATCTCCAAGTTTTTGGAATGCTCCAAATTCTACTTGAGCATCCAAATCTGGATCAATACCAGCAAAAACATCTCTGAACAGGGTTCGAGCACCATGCCAAATATGTCCGAAGAAGAAGAGCAGAGCAAACGAAGCATGTCCAAAAGTAAACCAACCTCTTGGACTACTACGAAAAACACCATCGGATTTTAAAGTAGCACGATCTAATTCAAAAATTTCACCCAATTGAGCGCGTCTAGCATATTTTTTCACAGTGGCGGGATCACTATAACTCACTCCATTCAGTTCACCACCATAAAACTCAACAGTTACACCGATTTGTTCGACACTATATTTAGATTCCGCCCTTCTAAAAGGGACATCAGCTCTAACAATTCCGTCTCCGTCTACTAAAACTACCGGAAATGTTTCAAAAAAAGTAGGCATACGACGCACAAAAAGTTCACGCCCTTCTTTATCCCGAAAGATAGGGTGCCCTAACCACCCAACTGCTATTCCATCCCCGTTGTCCATTGAACCCGCTCGGAATAATCCCCCTTTCGCTGGATTATTACCAATATAATCATAAAAAGCTAATTTTTCAGGAATTTTAGCCCAAGCTTCTGATAAACTTTGATTTTCGGATAGTCCAGCACTAACTCTTCGATATATTTCTTGCTGAAAGTATCCCTGATCCCATTGATAACGAGTAGGACCAAATAATTCGATGGGAGTTGTTGCTGAACCATACCACATTGTTCCAGCAACAACAAACGCCGCAAAAAAGACAGCAGCGATACTACTGGAAAGCACCGTTTCAATATTGCCCATACGTAATCCTTTGTATAGACGTTGGGGAGGACGGACACTAAGATGGAATAAGCCCGCTAATATGCCCAATGTCCCTGCTGCAATATGATGAGAGGCTATTCCTCCCGGAACAAAAGGATCAAAACCCTCTACGCCCCACGCCGGATTTACAGGTTGTACTTTTCCAGTTAGTCCATAAGGGTCGGACACCCATATTCCAGGACCATACAATCCTGTTACATGAAATGCCCCAAAACCAAAACAAGCTACTCCTGACAGAAACAAATGAATTCCAAAGATCTTGGGCAAATCCAAAGATGGTTTTCCTGTACGTTCATCACAAAAAATTTCTAGATCCCAATAGACCCAATGCCAAATAGCTGCTAAGAAGCACAAGCCCGAAAACACAATATGTGCTCCGGCTACACCTTCGTAGCTCCAAAGACCCGGATTTGTTATCGTCCCTCCTGTAATACTCCAACCGCCCCAAGAATTGGTTATTCCTAAACGAGTCATGAAAGGTATAACGAACATACCTTGTCTCCACATTGGATCAAGAACAGGGTCAGAGGGATCAAAAACTGCTAATTCATATAGAGCCATCGAACCAGCCCAACCAGCAACCAGAGCTGTATGCATTATATGAACTGAAAGCAAACGACCGGGATCATTCAATACAACAGTATGAACACGATACCAAGGCAAACCCATGGAAATACCCCTTTATCAACGAAAAATAGACACTATGTTACTTTATTGCATTGGAAAAACTATGCTATGGACCTCGCCCCTTATTAGTGGATTATTTCGGAGAAAGGATTCATTTACTATTTGTTTTATTCTTTTAGTAATAATGGAACAATTCGGGTCATAGGAAAAAAGAGAAGCAGATCTATTCTATATCCGATAAGTACCAATACGCAATGGGGATTAATCCTATTTTATATGAATAGGAGCCAACATATCTATAGTTGTTCGTCATCCAAAAGCCTCATTCGTAAAAAAAGATTTCTTTTATTTTTATTCATTCTGTCTTGCTTTGGCTTTCCTTTTTTTGTAAAAATGTCCTTATTCAATCTTTGTATCAAATAGAATTAATTAAGTATAAAAAAGGACAATATTATGAACCCCATTTTTACGTTTCCACATCAAAGTGAAATAGAGTACTTAATTCTTTTTTCTTTCATTTAATGCCTATTGGTGTTCCAAAAGTACCTTTTCGAAGTCCTGGAGAAGAGGATGCATCTTGGGTTGACGTATAGTGCGACTTGTCAGATATATTGGCTAGATGGAATTTCCCCATTCTCTCCCCCGGTCGAGATATCCTCCGTTTCGCCCAAAAAGATTGATTTCATTATCAAAAATTTGTAGCGCGAAGCACAATAAAAATCAAAAATGGAATTCAATCCATTTTTCTTTTGTGGGGTATTTAGATTAATATTATCAATTATAATTATTTATGGTTTACTTGATTGGACGAGGAAAATGAAGTATCTAGGCTCCGTTTAGCAAAAACCCAATTATTAATTAATTCTATATATATACAATTACTACTTAATATGATAAAGTAGGATAAATAATTCTATTTTTCAAAAAATCGAAGATCTCAAACTTTTAATCAAATCAAATAACATGATTAATAAGTTAAGTTGTTGACTATTTGACGGAAGCCATGAAAGAAATTAATTAAAAAAAAAAAGAAGTCGTAGCAAAAAAAGATGTGGTATTTGGTTCATTTGTCCTATATGTGCAAATCAAAATCGGGCAGATCCTTACTTTTACTCGGAGTAGAGCATAAACCTAAAAAAATGGAATAAAAAATGGAAGAAGCCCATTGAGGAACAAGAAAATGAAATCGCCATTTTGATTGTATCTCGATGAAAAAAAATATCAAAGAGAAGTTAATCCAATAAGCTTAATGAATTTTGTTTATTAAAGGATTATAAGAAAAGGGAGCAAAACTCATCTTTTCCTTTTAATTTTTAAATGGAAAAGGAAAAGCCCTTCATTAGAAGTTAGAAAAAAAGACTGTTATGAAAGGGAGTTGGAATCTACACATTGATTTTTTCACAATTTTTGTTGAACCGTATGCATCAAAAGGTGCCTGTACGGCTTGTAAGGGATACCCTAATCAACCGACTTTATCGAGAAAGATTACTTTTTTTAGGCCAAGAGGTTGATAGCGAGATCGCGAATCAAATTATTGGCCTTATGGTATATCTCAGCATAGAGAATGATACCAAAGATCTGTATTTGTTTATAAACTCTCCTGGCGGATGGGTAATACCAGGAGTAGCCATTTATGATACTATGCAATTTGTGCAACCTGATGTACAGACAATATGCATGGGATTGGCCGCTTCAATGGGGTCTTTTATCCTAGTCGGAGGAGAAATTACCAAACGTCTAGCATTCCCTCACGCTCGGCGCCAATGCGTTTTTTATTTTCGAGAAAAAAAGACTATGCCTTCGCCATATGAAATATGAATTAGTAAGTAATAATAGCATGGCACTTCGAATTCGATATTCAATTTTTTTGACTTTTTTTTTTCAAAATATTAGATTATGTATCGAAAGAGTAGTATGAGATAAGCGTATTTCAAATGGTATCTTACCTAGTTAAAGCCCACTTCAGCGTCACAAACTTTCTCCGAAAGGCTATTTTTAATATATTATGAAAAAAAAAAAGACACTTTGGGATTGCTAAATAAGAGACGAACTATAAAAATATATAAAGCAACGGAGCCATCATAGTATTGTTTTTTTAACTCCTTCATAAAAAAAAGGGTGGTAATTGGATCATTTATTGATCTGGGTATATATAGAACCATTTTTTCTCTTTCCTTTCAATGAAAGAGAAAAAAACCGAATTCCATTATAGAGCCGTATGCAATGCACAAAAAATGCCTGTACGGTTGTTCAATTTTTTATCTTTTTCTTTTTTTTTTAGATATTTCGCATGATGAGGCGAAATCGAAGAACCTTTTTTTTATGTTATATCATCAGGGTAATGATCCATCAACCTGCTAGTTCTTTTTATGAGGCCCAAACAGGCGAATTTCTCTTGGAAGCGGAAGAACTACTAAAACTTCGTGAAACCATTACAAGGGTTTATGTACAAAGAACCGGCAAGCCTTTATGGGTTGTATCCGAAGACCTGGAAAGGGATGTTTTTATGTCAGCAACAGAAGCCCAAGCTCATGGAATTGTCGATCTTGTAGCGGTTCAATAAAAAATAGAAGTGATTTCTTGTAAATCCCCAATTTCCTATTTTCTATCTTTTCAAATAAAAGGTTTAGTTTCATATTCTCTTCAATATTCTATTTAATTATTAAATAGAATATTGAAGAGAAGTAATTCAGAATAATCTGGTTAGGATCAATCTAAACCAGCCCATTATGTATATGATTCAGCATGCCCACGATTAAACAACTTATTAGAAATACAAGACAGCCGATCAGAAATGTCACGAAATCCCCTGCGCTTCGGAGATGTCCTCAGCGCCGAGGAACATGTACTAGGGTGTATGTGCGACTCGTTCAGATCATAGACTAAAAAAAAAGGAAACTGTTTTTGCAGTATCAATGATCAGTACCTGTGAATAAAATAGACTGTAGGAACTCGGTTCCCCATTTCAAAAAGATAGATCTATATATGACTCTACTGTGTATGAAACTTATGGTTTACATTGGTACAAATAAAACCACCTATTGTTTGGTTAAAAAATCCCCCAGTGGTAACAAATGTATATCCATTAAGCGGGAGGATCCCTATTTTATTAAAAAAAAAGAAAGATTTTATTTCGAACGGACTAACAGGGTCAGTTACCCAACACAAATCTAAAAAAGTAAATACCGTTACTGTATAAAGTGGATCTCGTTGTGAAAGACCTATTACTGAAATATTCATGGGTAGAGCGAAAGAATGTGAACTGTACAAGTTACCAATAATATTGATTAATTGAAAGAAGAGCTCCGGTGTATAAAGAAGACCTAACCGTTTAAAAAAGTAACCATAGAAACGATGGAACCCGCGAATTTTTTATACATTTCTATTTACTACTTTTTGTAGTTATTATGTTTTTTTTGATACTTGGTATCAATGCAATTTGTTATTTCAAGCAGGAATGACTAGAAAAAAATCGTGGTGGGGAAGGTTAGAGGAGCAAAAGCCATTGGAATTTTTATTTTATACATTGGAAGAATTCGTTTTGTTATTAATAGACTAGTAAAAAGTAAAAGAATAACTGAAAGAAAGAATTAGTTATTCATCAAAGTTTGATTTATTCAATGACTAGAATTAAACGCGGATATATAGCTCGGAAACGTAGAACAAAAATTCGTTTATTTGCATCAAGCTTTCGAGGAGCTCATTCACGACTTACGCGAACTATTACTCAACAGAGAATAAGAGCTTTGGTTTCGGCTCATCGAGATCGGGGTAGAAGAAAAAGGGATTTTCGCCGTTTGTGGATCACTCGAATAAATGCAGTAATTCGTGGAAATGGTCTATTCTATAGTTATAATAGATTCATACACAATCTGTACAAGAAGAAGTTACTTCTTAATCGTAAAATACTTGCACAAATAGCTATATTAAATAGGAGTTGTCTTTATACGATTTCAAATGAGGTCATAAAATAAGATAAGGCGATTGGAAAAAATCCAACGAAATGTTTTCAATGAAGTTCCAACGAAAATGAGCTTGGAGAAGGTAGGGTAGAAATTAGTATGATAAAAAGTCGTCAAAACAAAATGAACAGATATACTCCCTAAAAAAAGGATTTATTCTTCATTTTGTCGACGAATTCTTTTTTTCTTATGACAGGCGCAACAATCAGATTAGTATTCTCGGCTTTTTCAAACAAAAAATGAATCCATTTTTGAGTTCATTTGAAGGGAAATTTTAATTCAATTTAAGACTAAACCAAACCTATTGATTTCTAATTCTAAGACCATTAGTTCTAGGGAGCGTCTCATTTCTTTCAAATTGTTTCTCATTATTAAGAAAAGGTAACAAAGATAAAATACGAGCTTGTTTTATAGCAATAGTAATTAATCGTTGTTGTTTTAAGGTCAATCTATTCACCCGCCTAGATAATATTTTTCCTTGTTCACTAATAAATCGACTAATTAAACTCATGTTTCTATAATCAATTCGATCCCCCGATTGGATCGGGGGCAAACGCCTACGAAAAGATCGTTTGGATTTAGGAAAAAGTCGCTTGAATTTATCCATGATTTGTTTATTCCTTATTTCGAAAATCCTATTTCGATCGGATCAAAACCAAAACGATTTATATATATAGTATAGAATTTCTATATAGAATTAAGAAATAGGATTGTATTTATTTCTATTTATTGATTTATTTGTTTAATTTTAAAAATATGTAATAATATATATACCTAATGTCATTGTTATTGTTCTTGGAAAGTTGACATACAAGTACTCGATTCGATCTATTTTTTTATTTCCCCGTGAATTGTATGTTTGTAACAATAAGGGCAGAATTTTCTCAATTCCAATCGACTAGGCGTATTGTGCCGATTTTTTTGAGTAATATATCTGGAAACGCCCGTTGAGCCCTTATTAATATCGTTTCGAATACAACTGGTACATTCCAAAATAATTGTTACCCGAACATCTTTACCCTTGGCCATGAGACCCCCTTGGATTTATAATTCATCCCCAATCTTCTTTCTATTTTATGATCGAAAGAAAAGAAGAAAGGAACAAAAAAATAGAAGTTATTAACTCACAATAAAATTCTGAAATATTTGGTTGCAATCCATATCAATACACTAATTAATAATTAATTAAAATAATAAGCAATACAAAACAAAGATTTTTTTAATATCGTTATAAAAAATCTTTGTTGAATATTTTTTTTATTATCTTGTAAGATACCTCTTGCCCTAGCCACATTTGTATTTTCGCTCTATTAGTAATTTAATTCGATCCTGAACTTGTCTTTCGTTGAACTTTTTTTTTTCTTTTCCCCCCTTTTTTTTCTTAAAATTAAGAAAAAAAAAAGGGGGAGAGATTAGTCACAAATAGTTGATTCTATCTCTAATTTTCTTCACACTCTTCTCATGTCAATAACTAGAATGAAAAAAAAGGGAATGTCAATGCATCGGGAAATAAACGATTAATCTCTATCAATAAACCTGCTAAAGAACCAAACCATAGAGTACTTAGGACCGGTGCTACGGAAAGATATGTTTTTAGATCTCGCATTTGAAACCCTCCTTTTTTAGTGTATTACAATTATGGTAATATATATAGAATCAGATATATATAAGGACTACTTGTATTTGTACACGTAATCCCCAACCCCTAATTCAAATCGAAATGTATACTACAAGAATTTTACAGATAATATTTTCCTTTCCTTTAAAACAAAAAAAAGGCGTATTTATTTACGCCTGAGATTAAAAGTGAGAGGAAAAAGTTATTTATTATTTATTATATGTTTCTTATATGACATGAGACAAAAAAAAGAAGAAATGAATTATGTATATCAATAATAAATAAGGGTGTGGAAAACAAGACAGGAATTTTCTACAATGACACTGTAAACCAGTTGAAAGGGATGTAGCGCAGCTTGGTAGCGCGTTTGTTTTGGGTACAAAATGTCACGGGTTCAAATCCTGTCATCCCTACTTATTACTTCTCCTCTGAGCAGTAACGAGGGATCCATTTTAGATCGATCTATTACTAGTCAAAAAAATGGGCCATACATTATTATGAATTTTATCATATTCTATACTATATGATAATGATAGTATAGACCTAGGAAATGTATTGGGGTTCCAAAATCTCCTCTTTCTTTTTCTAGCCTTATGTGATAAAAGGGCGCTCTTAGTTCAGTTCGGTAGAACGTGGGTCTCCAAAACCCAATGTCGTAGGTTCAAATCCTACAGAGCGCGATTCCGTTCTGATCTCTTGTTTATTAGATTAAGTCAAAAATTCTATTGGTCTCAAATAAAAACAATTGAACAACAATCTAAATTTGACCTCCCGCATATTAAAGCAAGAAGGAGGTCAGTCAAAAAAAGAGATTTTAATTAATCAAAGGTCCAACTGATCTCCACGTCTGTATTGTAAATACGCGGTTACGAATAATCCAGCCAAAGTAATAGGAATTAGACCTAAGACGATTCCGAATAGAAAAACTTCAATCATTTCAATTTTATTTGTTTTCATTTTGAAAGGGGGACAAGAGAGGTAATAGCTATCCAAATGTTAATCTGTATTGCCCATGAATCTCAATGATCCATAATTGATAATTGACACGGTAAGGTCGGAAACTCTCGAATATATCAAAATATATGAAAAGAACTTTTTTTTCTAAAAAAAGAGTCTTCATTCAATTAATTTCAAATAAGCCGTATCTTGCTTAGACCAATA